CGATCATAGCGATCTCCTCTGGTACCTACTGGTACGTCAGGATCCGATTGGTCATGAACATCGTAAGGTGCTGCTCTTCGCGAATCCCAGCATACCCCTGGTTGGGATGGGTAGGCCCACCACTTCACTTTCACTTAGGCCCGGGCCAAGTCAGTGGGGGGACCCTGTCGGGCTCCTTCCCCCCCAAAAAAAGAAACTGTACGTGAGAGTTTCCCTTCATACGGCTCGAATCATTCTCAGATGCCCCGAGAGGCATCCTTTCCTTGTTTGTTGGGTTGGTTCACGCGCGCGCAAACGCGCACCGGCCGCAACAGCAGGAAACTATGACCAATAGAGTCAGACACTTAGCTACATCCGCACGCAAAAGGAATGTGGTTCTGGTTGAGACTTTCTTTTCCTTATTAGTAAAGGGGGCTAGGGATGTTCGCGGAGTCCGTGCCTTCCGTACCACCGAAAGGTCGTTCTTGGGCGGATCCCGCTCCTAAACATAAAGGATAGGAGTCCTGGGGCTGGGCCTACCATATCAAAAGGGTCGTAGAAAAAGAACCCGGCCACCTATTTCATTCGACGTTCCGGGGCAGGGGCCCGACCGATTCGACCGACTTTTGCTTTTGGATAACAAGAAGGCGAGCTTCTCTGCTTTGATCAAATAAAAAGCCCAGTCAGCCACCAACTCGGTGCAGGTCACGTGACCTACAGCTCGGCCTTCGCTTTTTGAGGCTTCCTCTACCCACATCTCTATGTGCCCGCAGCACTTCCATATGGAGAAAGATAGGCTTACCATGTTCCATCAATAGCACCTAACCTATGCCGATTTTGGCGGACCGTGCTCCACCCCGGTGAACTCATGCGGTTCCGACGTGCCCAGAGGCCAGAGGCGAATCCGTTCACAGTCCGTAGGACCAACACCATTCGAAGGTGGGCGGCCCACCCCGCCTAGAACAGTTATGCTTGACTGGGCTTACACACATTCGCTCACTTACGCTGTCCCCCCTCAGCTCACCCTAGCCCCCGGCCTTTTGCTCTTCTAACGTAAGCTCCAAGGCTTCACACCAAGTCTTCACTGACATAATATGCATGCTTAAGTAGGGTCAGGCAGAACCGTTGTTGCCTGATGGGAACTTCCCCCATATTGCTATCAATGTCTTCATGTCGCACGACCTCTTAACATTACACCACTGAATCCCCAATCCTTTGCTTGCTGTGCAGTGACAGTACCAATATCCACTAATCGTTGTTTCCAGATACGGTTGCCGGTTGACATCTCTTCTAATTCGTCGATACGAGAAGCAAATTGTTGTGTGGAGGAATCAATATCTCGACATAAGCCAAGAGGCAGATCTTGTGCCACTCCACCTGGTCGTATGAAACTGGCATGCATCCTGGCTCCCGAGACTCTTTCATAGAATTCCAACAATTTTTCCCGCTCCTCAAAAGCCCACAGGAACGGAGTTGATGCTCCCACATCCATAGCATGAGTAGTTAAAGCAAGTGAATGATTTGAAATTCGAGTTATTTCACGGAATAACACTCGTATATATTGAGCTCGTAATGGTACCTCGCAATTCAAAAGTCTCTCTACGGCTGAAGAATGAGCGTGTTCTTGGGCCATCATAGAAACATAGATAGGGTCGACGACGGAACGAACAACGAAACTTTACGACAGCTTTTTCGTACACGTTCACTTGCATCACATACACAAGTGCTCTCTGAACCGTGCAATAAGGTCACCCATAACACGGCTCTCCCATTTGAGTTATCTTAGCCCCCAGCCATGCTATTCAAGAATATTAGAAAAATGGCAGCGTAAGGTAACAACTAGTATTGAAAGCTGGTCGCCTTTGGAAGCGTTCGCTGGTAACCAAAGCGTATCGTTCCCGCAACCACTTTTGTACTTTGTTTATAGCTTTTTTAGGTTATGCAATAGAAGGGGGCTTGCACTTGAATTGAAGTAGCGCTTTTGGAATATGAGTAGGGCTCCTAGGTGGCGCGTTCGTGGAGGCAACCCGAAGGAAGAGCAAAAAGAAGGTTGGGTGCTTGTGGGGCAAGGCCACCCGGCCTCGAATAGGAGGGGGCTTAGCTCTGGATCCTCCCTGCTTGCAGAAATGAATGGATCAGAAGGGGGCTGGATTCTCTATTTCCGGGCCGGGCGGGAGGTGAAGGCCATAAGAGAAGATTGCCCTCCCGCTAAGGAAGAGGGGAAAAAGGCGCTGTCATCTATCTCGACCAGTTTCCCGAGGCGTTGGAAATCCAGACCGGCTCAGAGAATCACTGGTGCTATTTAGCCCTTCGTTTCGACAACAAAGAAGTCATCTTTGACGATTTCCCATTCCTTCCCTGCCGAGCCGCCTCTCTTCGCCCTCTGCCTTCCCTTTCTATAACATAGCCAAGCGCCCTCCTTTACAATCACTAATAAAAAAGAAATAGCAATCAAAGCCCTATCGTATCAGTACGTCTCTGTGATTTTTCCGGCCCCAGGGGACTTTACTCGACCCATTCCCCAGTCTCCCGCACTGCTCAAGTAAGTGTGCGACTCCGTATGAGGACCTCCTTCCCTTCTGCCCACTCTCCGTTCACACGGTTCTCAAAGCAGAGGAGGAAGGGTGGGCAGCAGGTACCACGAGCCCTCTGTCCCACACATCTATCCAGAAGCAAGTGTAGTTCACCGGTTCCACCGAATGCTCCTATCTGTCGGCAAAGATCGTGTGAGTGTGCAGTTATGCTTCGGATGCTTCGACATAGAATAGATCGACCCAGTTCCCGTTCTTTTCCGGTGCACTCGCTTTATATCTCCGACACACAAGGAAGGACGCGGTGGGAAGGAAGGAGCCCTAGCCTCTGTCCGGCCGATCATTCCGCTGGCATCTCGCATTCACGCCCCCGTTTGACTGCCGCTCGGGGATGTAGTTGTAGATACGTTAGTCTTAGTGGGTCGTTGGCTCCACTTGTTATCTCCTTCTACGACATGCTGTTGTCGTCGCCATATTCCATATGTCACTTAGTCATCTCTGCCTCGCTGCGGGTCAGCACCTCCGAAAGAAACGGAGGACTTCATTCAGTGACCCCGCGATCGCCCTCTGAACGATCAGAATAAGGTAAAGCTTGAAGATAAGTTTTGTACTCTATTAATTTCTCGGTCCCTCTAGTCGGGTGGGCGCCGGCCGGTCTTTCGACCAGATCCCCCTAAAAACCGTACGTGCGGGTCTCCCCGCATGCGGCTCACGCCATTCGAGGTGGCCCAGCCCAGCATTCATTCTAAAATCCTGTAGTGAAATTGAGACTGCTCGACTTCGGAAGCAAATTCGCGTGTAGGCAGCGCTGTCTGTCGTACCGTTGACTCTATCTATTCATTGAATTTGCTTGATTCCATTTTTATATAGGCTCGCTCCCTCTTTTTCCAAGAATTCATGCACTTCCTTTTACTCCATAGGGCCTTCTTTAATAGGTTCATAGTCCAAAGCCTTCCATTTCCGTCAAATGACCCGGCCTCCCCTGGCTCTTCCACCGTCCGGGCTCCCTTTCCTCCCTATGCTCCCCCGGCGCAGGCCTACCACGCTTCGCACCTGCGGCGTTTTCGCCAGACGGTCTTTGCCAGTAGTGCCATCCTCCCCGCTGGCTGTATGGGCGGGTTGTCCCTCGCTGCTGCGTTCTGTTAGGCTATGGATTACAGGAACAAATGTAGTTGAATGGAATAGCAGGCGGGTTACACGTTCCACTGTGCCGAGATTTGAGGTGCAGGTGGTGATGATCACCCCGGGGTATGCGCTAGCGCCCTTGACAGGCACTCCAGAACCCGCCAACGCTCGTGAAAACCCGGGTCGGTCGGTCCTCCATTCATCCGACCGGAGGTGTGGATAACGAGGCCACCTTCACAACCTTCTCCCTTCTGTCCTTATGTTGTAGTAAGGTAGGGCGGTTCGCTTGAGTTGCTCAACCGCCCCTTAGCCCGGTGCTCATGACGCGCTACGGAACCTCCACCGTGCCGGGGGACCAAGCAGGGCATAGCTAGCGGCATAGGAGCCGACTCGGCATCAGCGGCTTCGTGCCGCACTGGAGTGATCCAATATGTGGTTCCGCACGTTCCACCACTTCTCCGTTCATTTCCAATACTGATCGTGAAACACCATGAGCAGCAGGATGTTGAGGTCCGAAATTCGAAGTGAAATTTTTGATTTGCCCGTTCCTAGTCGTCATGGGAAAGAAAGGCAGAAAGAAGAAAGAAATGATTCCCTTTTTTCTTGTCCAATACCACCAGTACCAGAAATGCATCTCCTTCGCCCGCCCGAGAGACTTATTGAACCCGAAAAGAAAGAAGGGAGAAAGATGCCCACTATGATTATCGATTCCTTCTTGATAAAACAATATCATAGCCTAGTATTCATGTCCTAGTCTTAATTTTGAATATGGGCACATACTAGAAACTGAGCCAGGCACATCCCTGTTTTCTTGTCTTAGCACTTCAAATTAGCTGCACCCTTCCAAGTTAGTCCAGGAGCCCTCTCAGATGCAGGTCTTTTCAAAGTGCAAAGTTTCAGTGATCACTTATGCAATTGTGAGTTGCTGTTTTGAGTTTCCTGCTTTTCGGGCTGTCCTCTTTTAGGGAAGGGAGCGTGCCCTAGTAGCATGAGACGACAGCCTTGCATAGGAGTAGTTCTGACTCCGAGAATAGAATCTTATCCCCGCCGACTAAGCCCGGACTCTTTCGCATCGCGCTAATTCAGTGCCAGCCGTTGGTGAAAGACCTGCATGGAGCCGAGCCCTTCTCACCTACCTGCTTTGGGGAGAGTTTGACCCGGACAAAACTAGTGGGTGTCGCCTCCTCGAAGCAGCTCCCTCTCGCCCCGATTGATGAAGTCCCTGATTGAGAACACCATTGCTAACTTATGTATAATATGTCATACCTTCTTTCGAATCAATACCATTCCATGAGTCCTTCTTTCGAATCAATACCATTCCATGAGTGTCCTGTGGGTCTGATCAAGGCCAGTAGCTACGCCCTGCACTTTTGATAACCGGTTAGATATCCTAGCACTTTAGAGTTTGAGAAGGGTAAAGAAAATCGTCCTTTCTTTTGAGATCTGGACTCCTGAGGGAGGGTAATTTGATGCTAGCGAACGTTGTGGGTAACAAGGCGAATGAGTCAGTATCTAGTAACGGCTAGGATGCCAAGCGATGCAATGTAAAGAAGAAGAAGGTTTGGATGACCTCTGGGGGAATAGCACGCCCACAGAACGATATCGTGGAAATGCTGCACGGACCCGTATATATAGGAACAGAAACAAAATGACTTTTGGAGTTTGACGGTCCGTCCTCAAACCCACCTGTTGCCGATCCGACGTGGTAAAAGCAGATCGTGATTGATTGCTCTTAGAACACGCCGATACGGCACGCTCTCCCGGGTTCCAAGTTCTCTAATTTGAGTGACGTACGATTCATACGTACGCACACTCAAAAGATGCCCTTGTGGAGAATGCAGGGAGCCCCGGATGTCCCGGTACTCGTTGAGTATGGCCTGGGGATGAAACCCATCACTCACCAAGGCAGCTTCTACGTATCGTTCCACTAGCAATTGAGCGTTTATAGTGGAGACCATACGTCCAAGGTCGTCGTTCCCTCCCCAATTGTTGATCAAGTACCTCTGATAGAGGATCCTACTTCTCTCTTCATCAGAGAGTAGAGGTTGGGGCAATTGTGGGATCACGACGGGGACAGGGGCAGGTGCGGGCGGCGTCTCCGGTTGAGGAAGAGGCTGCCCCGGTGGACTAAGTGGGGGGGAGGGGTTCCCCGCGTCACACCAGGCTATGACAGGATGTGAAATGCCCCCCGCTACTATCAACAAAAAGATCCATAGGAAAAGGGACCCATAGTAAACTTGGAAATACGACCGCCACTTGAATAAAGAAAGAGCGCACGAAAAAAGTAAGGAAAAAATTATACACCTAAGATCACGGTGTAATCCCATGAAAAACGAATATATCTTGAAGCCCCATGGAAAGTACGAAGCGGAAAATACCAAAAAGACGGATCCTACAGCAAACAAGATGTAACTATTCAGATTTTTTCGAGAATAAATCATTCTCTTAACAGATCTCGTCTTGTTCCTCAATCTTCGAAGAATGCGGCGTTGTATTATTGTAAGTTCCCTGTTCCAAACATTTCCTTCAAGTAGACGACAAGTTTTAAATCTTAATGCAGGCATTCCTCCCTCACATGCATTTGCAACAGATTCTTACCAAGACCGGTAATCCCCATAGACACACGGCCATTCTCGGCATCTTCACTGTTGCCCCTCTTCTCAAAGCCTTTCGAAATCTCAACGTGCCTTTTTCTTCTTTCCCCGGGATACTATACAAACGAAAATGTCCAAGATCCATGGAACGAACGAAGCGGACCGAAGTAAAGTCTTAAAAAAGACTGAAGGGCAATCCCGTTCTGTTGGAGCAATTGTGAGGAATACCCATTCTAGAGCATCTATAGAACTCATCCACTCCCCCGTAGAAAAGATAGAAATCTCATCATTCAAATCAACATTTATCCTAACCAAGGCTTCGCCTTGTCACATCAGGGGCTCTGGGACTCGAACCCAATTCTTTCCGCGACCCCCCTAGAAAGAATAAGGAGCATTTTCTCTTATCTTTTCTACGAGAATTGATGCTTCGCGACTTTTCTACTATACAGCTACGCTACGATCTTTCTTCTCTTATGAAATTTCAGGTGACGGTACATTTCACTTCATTGCACTACACTCTACTCTCCATTCTTGCTGAAGCCTCTTGCCATCCGGGTTCCACGGCATTAAGAAGTTCATTGATCATGATTTGCATTTTTGGTTGAGATAAAGAAAATACCTCCTTAAGTCCGTCAAGCCTGTAGGAGTAGGAGTAGTGAATAAATATAGAGAGTTTTGCTTGGTTGTTAACCAAGGGAAAAAAGAAAAAGAAAACCACTACTCACCAGTTTCGAATCAAACAAGTATCAACAACAGCCCCTTCTTTGCTTTTCTGATAGCATTCTGGAAGTACCGCGTCAAGATAGGCACCTTATCTATGCAATAATGATCTCGCTCTTCAAGACAGATTCGTGAACGGTCAATCTACGCCATGGAAGTTTCATTTCTGAATGACTTGTCTGCTACCAACTCCTTCCTCTATGGGTAGGCCCAACCACCACACTACACTCTTAGGATAGTTAACGGAACACCAACCCAATATCGAGGAGAATCAGTACACGGAACTTGACCAATCCACGATCACCCTCTGCTAGCAGCTTTCTTATCTTACGATATTCATAGTGTCGATTATAGAAGAGATGGAAATTGCATATTAGGATTAACCGAATCAGCTGCGTAGCCCTCTTTCACAGGGGAGGTGTGGCGGCATAGCCTGCTTCCAGAAAGTAATTCATGTTGAAGGTGGTCGCCCTTTTACTTAGTTTTAAGCACTTCTTCTTATATGCTCACTTCGATGCTCGATTTTTGCCTTGCTTCGGGGCCTTTCCCTCCCGTTAGCTTAGCTTGGCTTTAGTTAGAAAAATGTCATGTGACTCCTAGTATTTCTTGTTTGTTGTGATTTGGTCAAGTAACAAGAAGTGTCAGCAATCTGTATAGTGCTCTTTCTAGTACTTTGACTTGGCTACATAGCGGTTATCATTCTCACTATGGCGCTTTCTCCTCTTTCTGTTTTATTAGAATTCCCTATACTACATCATAGTCAGGACTGCTCTGGAACAGAGCAAGTAGAAAGAAAAGGAAACTGCAGATGCACGAATGGAATACGCACCTGGAATTGGTATTGGTCTAAAGAGCCGGAAAGGAAGAAGCAACGGACTGAGCGACGAAGCGACGGGATTGAGCGCTTCTCCTAGCGCAGGAGTTTTCGTCGCTGGATTAAGACGACTTAGCGACTTGCCTGAAAGCAGAAACCCGAAGGTTAGCCTTGCATGAACTAGGGAAAGATATAACTCAACTTCACACTGGTTAGCAAAACCCTAGAGCTTCCCTGCTTCGGTAGAACCTTATACTTTACCAAGTAAAAAGTTTAAGCTGGGATCGATTACCTTTCTTAGCTAGGATAAAGTCACTGTCATCGCTCTCTCCTTGAATCGCTCGGAAATCGTACCTAGCCTCTCGTCCATAACCTAGCCCGAAGCTCTCAAGCGACTGATTTCACACAAGTAGTAGGACCTTCTTTTATAGTGGAGTTAGAATAGGCTCTAGAATAGTCGAATGAATGGTCAGTCTCGCTCTCCACCCTGCTGCTAGATGGGATAGGTTCACATGCTTGAGATAAGACAGATCTTTTTTAGGCATTAAATAGGCCGAGAGAAAAGTATCATTTTTACATAGATGAGCAGCAACTTTAGAAATGAATGCTCAAGTCTGTCACTTAGAAGATAGGATGGTATCGACCCGGACAAGGGGGCAAGATCCGCTGGCTTAGGGCCCCTTTAGAGATAGGGGCGAGCCAAAGAGAAGTTGTAGCAACGAGCTACTAAGGAGTGACTGTGTTGAAGCTTCAAACGTAGAGCTCGCGACGACTTCGAGCGAACTCCACGAGTGTGCCGAAAAAGACTAAAAAGAATCTGTGATAAGTAAGCGCCTGTGTTCAGTAAATCGCAATTCTTTTTGTGTTGTCGGGCAGCGCGCGTTAAGATTCGCCGCTGTCCGGGCGAGGTATAATAGAAATACAAAAAGTGAGAGTTCCCCGCCATCACCTCGCCTAGATTTGGGGGCTTCATACCCTAAGCAGAGGCAAGTTCCAGCCGAGGTAGGAGATCATCACATCTATACGAACAAAGCAGCACAGGTAGCAGTGGTTGCCTGTACGTTTATAGGGGACTCTACTTTCCCCTTTTTCACTATCTCGCCCAGCATATCTGCCGGGAGCAAGAGCATATCCAAGTCCCCTATTCAGTTGAATCAGATCTAGTAGCGCTCACTACTGAGGCGAAAGAAAGGAGCAAGATACGGCCAAAAAGCCGGAAATTCTCGCGCAGGAACAAGCGTAGGCCTGTAGCGCGCCCTTCAACCAGGAATCATTTTATTGGCGAAGCGAGGAAGCACAGTTGCGCGCCTCTCCATAGCCCCTCTAGAGTATAGAGGTATTAGTACCAAGCTGGAAGCTTGCTGTGTAATTTCATAAAGAAAGGTGTGTGAACCTCAGCGAGTCCGGGTTTCATTTCAAACTAGCCTCCTGGACTGAACCTACCTTCTTAATAGGTTATAGCTATCAATAAAGTAGGAATGGCAGAGAAGGAGATGCACTTTCTTGAGTTACAGACAAGGAACTCCATTCTGTTGACTCTACCAGATAGAATAGAACCCGTCTTTTTTCATAGTCTAGTCAAAAGAAGAGTTTGATCCTGGCTCAGAAGGAACGCTAGCTATATGCTTAACACATGCAAGTCGAACGGGGAGCTGGGCAGAAGGAAAAGAGGCTCCTAGGGTTTACGAGAATCATATATAAGATCTCGTCTAAAGGCAGGGGTGAGCTTTCTCACTATACAATGTAAAAAAAGACCAACGACGATGAAGGAGGAGTAGGAGCTAGCTTTCATTGAAGTAGGGGCGGAATCGAAGCGAATAAATTCTGAGTTCATGCCACGACGATCTATATGGAAGGGAAGTTTTGTTGATGCATTCCTGTTGAGAATGAAGAAGAAGAGAGATCTTCTTTTGAACAGGAAAATTGGGTCACATCTTCTTCTATTTTGCCGGAATTCTTTGATTGCTCCGTACGAATTGACAATGGAATCCTGTTCGTTGTAAGATCACTGAAGGAGGTCATCAATTTGGAGAGTTTTCTTCTACACGGAAACGAAGATCTTCGAGAACTAATATTGGACCGGGAATCAAAAAGGGAAAAAAGTAAAGTCTAAGCGCATATGGCACGAAAAGGAAATCCGATTTCGGTAAGACTTGATCTGAATCGTAGTTCAGATTCAAGTCGGTTCAGTGAGGGCGACCGCGAAAGTCACCGAAGGGGTCAGTCTTTTCCTTCACCCCAGATTAAAAAAAGTAAAGCGGGAAGGGCGTTGCAGATGTCCGGGACGGACACGACTTCTTCTAACGCTAGAAGACCACTGGAAGACACCCGGGACCAGAGCATGTCGTGAAAGAAGCACACTGGGCGGGCGTGCTTCGACCGTGTCTCCGGGGCACAGTTGAATGTAGATATCATGAACGCGAGGTGCAGGATACCAGGCCGAGAAAGCCGGGCAACCACTCCCCTATGTGCCAATCGCTAGTGCAGCCAGGGCCCCGGCGCCCAGCTCCGCTGGAGAGGCCTCGCCTGATCTGATAAGTGCTAATTCGGTTCGGATAGACTTCATTCAAGAACGCCGCCGCCCCTGGAATCAATAAGAAAACAAGTGCTAAGTTTCAGATCAGTGAATAAACCGAAACGAAAGAAGAGACCTTTCTCGCTCGGCGCCTAAAGCGCACTATGCTCCGCTTCAACAAATGAGAGTTTTCGGTGGAACCGGTGAACCACGCGAGCCGGTTAAATGCGTGGGACAGAGGGCTCGTAGTACCTGCTACCGCAGCTATGCGGTGGAAGGGAAGGAGCCTAAATCGACCTTTTTTCTTTTTCAAACCAGAACAACTCTGAACGTTAGGGAAGATAAGGGAGGATCACCTGAGCGAACTGACCGAAGGGACTTGACTTATCCGAACCGAACGATAGCGGCTTAAAGCTAAGAGCAGCGTCGCTGCTTGATCGGCGGGGAGGAGCATCTCAAAGTATGGGGCAAAGGATCAAAGGCTTTTACTTTGTCACCCGGGATCCACCACAGGTTGGGTTTGAGAGTCGTGTGATGGGTGACTATCCAGCACGGTTCGGAGAGCACTTTTAGTCTGCGCTGGTGAATGGAAGCCCCCCCTATCAAGCAAGAAAGAAGCGGCTCTTCCCACGGCGGAGCCCGCATTGACTCTATTTATTATTATGGTAAATCAGTGTATCAAGATGTCAATCTTAGATCTTATTTCGGTTCGATACGTCCACCTACTAGACTCACCTTTGGCTTTCGTCTCGGTAGGTGTATTATTCTACATTTTCCCAAAAGAACATTCATTCATTTCTTTCTTCCCCGTCGACCACGACGACAGAAACGACGCGAAAAATCCAGACCCGGAAAGGGGAAGGGCCAGTGGTGGGCATTTGGTAAAGTCGGGCCGATCGGGTGTCTTCATTCAAGCGACGGTACAGAAGAAGAACGAAACGAAGTGAGAGGCCGGGGGGCAGGGAAAAGAGTCGAGTCGATCAGGCTCGACGACCGGGAGAAGCAAAACGAAATCAGGATTTGGCCGAAAAAGAAGCAACGCTATGGATACCATGACCGATCACCATCGATAAAGAAGAATCTTTCTAAATCACTTCGGGTCAGCGGGGCCTTCAAGCATCCGAAATACGCCGGGCTTGTAAATGACATAGCCCTCCTAAATGACGACTCCTTCAGAAAAACGAAGTTATTCAAGTTCTTTTTCTCAAAGAAGTCAAAGAAGTCCCCCTCCGACAGCCCGACGAGTCATCCACTTAAAAGGACCCTCCCTGCGGTGCGCCCTTCCTTGAATTATTCGGTCATGCAATACTTATTGAAGACAAAGAACCAAATGCATTTCGACCCCGTCGTAGTTCTCAATCATTTCGTGGAACCGGGCGTGGTTGAACCATCTACCATGGGGGGAGCTCATGCACAGGGAAGAAGCTTAGATAAGAGAATACGTTTCGCTTTTTTTGTCGAAAGCTCGACCAGCGAGAAAAAGTTTTTGGCCGAAGACAAAAAGTTGACCCACTTCATTCGCTGGTCGAATCATCCTCGCTTCGCGGGAACAACAAAAACCACCATCTCGCTCTTTCCTTTCTTCGGTGCTACCTTTTTCTTTCCAAGGGACGGGGTTGGGGTGTATAAGAAATTTTTTGAGTATGCCCGGGAACAACTCCTACGAAAATTCAGGAAAAAATGTTGGAACCTCATGGCTAAGGATAAGGTAATGGAATTGATAGAGAAATTCATAGACCTAGGTGGGATAGGAGAATTGATAAAGGGAATAGAGATGATGATAGAGATCATACTGAGAAACAGAAGAATTCCGTACGGGTACAACTTTTATTTGAACGAAGTGAAAAAAATGCGATCTTTGTTGTCTAATAGAACAAAGACTAATACCTTAATTGAGTCGGTCAAGATCAAATCTGTTTATCAAAGTGCTTCTCCGATTGCTCAAGATATCTCTTTTCAACCGAGGAACAAAACAAGATCATTTCGCTCCATTTTTAGTCAAATAGTGAAGGATATTCGATTAGTAATGAAAAAAGGGGTGGAGGGGATCCGTATATGTTGTTCAGGTCGATCAGAAGGTGCAGAAATAGCTAGAACTGAATGCGAAAATTATGGAAAAACATCTAGTAATGTATTTAACCAGAAAATAGATTATGCTCCTGCGGAAGTATCTACTCGTTACGGAATCTCAGGTGTCAAAGTGTGGATTTCATATAGTCAAAAAGAAAGGGGACGTGCTATATCCGAAACGTACGAAATCTAGTCAATATCGTAAAGGCAGATGTAGTAGGGGTTGCAAACCGGACGGTACACGACTTGGTTTTGGAAGATATGGCACTAAAAGTTGTAGAGCTGGTCATCTTTCATATCGAGCCATTGAAGCAGCGCGTCGAGCTAGAATTGGGCAATTCCATCGTACTATGAGCGGACAATTCCGAATAAATGGTAAGATATGGGTAAGAGTTCTCGCAGATCTCCCTATTACCGGGAAACCTACAGAAGTCAGAATGGGAAGAGGAAAAGGAAATCCTACGGGTTGGATTGCTCGTGTGTCCACAGGACAAATCCCATTTGAAATGGATGATGTGAGTTTGTCAAATGCTCGACAAGCCGCTACATTAGCGGCGCATAAACTATGTTCGTCAACCAAGTTTGTTCAGTGGTCATAACGTAATTAGTTAGTGGGGAAAAAGCGGGCCGGGATTCAAAAGAATTAGGCGAAGTGTTTGTTCCTGAACGACGGAAGTGGAAAGACACTAAGGGAGAGGGATATACTCCTTGATTTTTGTAATCGCCGAAATTGTACGACGAACCTTCTTGTTCCAGGCGTACTACCCTGATACGTTAAGGTTAAATTATCCAGGCCCGGTTTATAAAGTGATAGTAGTCAGAATAAATAAGAAAGATAAGAGCTAAGATTCAGGAAAGTAACTAAGGGGAGTTGGTTACCATTCCGTCTGGGTCCTCAAACGTGTGATTCTCTTTAGTGAGGTTGGGCTTTGGAATCTCGTCTTCGGCTTTATTGAAGTTAGGGCGTGGCCTATTGAGTAATGGAAGGGGTCAGCCATAGGCTTGATTGCTGCGCTGCTTTCCATGTCCGAGATCAAGAGTTTGAATAGGAAGGCCTTCCCATGCCTCGCTTGTGCTTGTAGCAGATACAGACTTGCCTACTTCCTTCAGCCTGTTGCCCGTAGACAGATGCCTTGAGTGCCTAACTCGATTTCACCTACCTCTGATACCAGCTTCTGACTCCTTACCATGTTTGCATACCTCGCACGAGGCTAGGATCCCTTACTCGATGCCAACTTCTTTTACCTGAGGCCCGATGCCTGAAGCTTGATGCTCGCAGTTCCCTACTTCGGGTCGGGGTTAGGTACCACAGCTCAAAACAAGCTAGAAGGAACAAGTTCATGCAAAGCTGATTCTCGAACAAGAAGAGCATATTCTGTAAGAACAATAGGAGATTTGCCTCCTACTAGGCCTGGTATACCTTGATTAGATAGACTCTTTTCTGTGTCAAAGAGAAAGAGCGCTCAATCAGCTCATAGATGGGGAGAGTTTGGCCAGGATATCAAAAAACGATTGATTCAATTCATCTGATCCTCTCTTTCCAGCTCTTGCCTCTCTGTCTGCATTGGTGTGGCACCTAGGCTTTCTGACTTTCCTGAGCATGCCATTCCCATCCGGAATCAATACCCGTACAAAACATCCAAATTTGATTCTTCTTGCTGAGGACCTGCGCTTCAACAACAGGGTAAGATGCAACCTTTTCCTTTACTACACAACCCATGACTCAACCTCCACCTTTGTTTGAAGGCTAGGGGTATTCTTTCACAGCAACATCAATCCCTTACGATATACCCCGCATCAAGGGTACAGCTCCCTACTATACCAGACCCTTGCTTCAAGCTAACCAGCCCTAGTGGCTTTACCTACTAGAGCTCCTTCTTGACTTGCCGGACTTACTGCGTGAAGTAGTCCCACAGCTTCTTTCGGTTTAGTTAGCCCCCTTCCTTCGCCCATCTAGCAGGATGCTGGGTTGAATCTTAAGGTAAGTTCCACTCTCAAGCAGGCCTGTTCTTTACATCTTTTCCGAGTTTCACTTCCTTTCCCTGTAATGAAATCATAGGAGTAGTAGTACTATTTTGATCTTGAAAGAAAGGCTGGCAATTTAGGTAGTCAATTCAATGTCGGCTTCTTCAAAACCCTTTTTCTGCTAGTGAGCTTTTCTTTGAAACCATCTCGGAGTAGTTCAAAGGAAGTAGCAGCTCTAGCTTTAGGGAATCAGCGGATTTTTCATATCCTCCTTCGGTCTCTTTCTCTAAGCTTGTGGGTGAAAGAATCATGCACTCATACCCCCAGAGTTTATACTTATTATCTGCTATAAAGAACCAAAGAAAGGATTGGCTCACTCCAATAGTCAATGCTACCCCTACCAGCCATATGGACCCAAAGAAGAAGCGCTCTAGCGCGGATGACGGATGACACCTACCAATTGCCCAAAGCGTTCAAACCAACCCTTGTGATGTCACTGAACGAAAGTTTTCTTTTAGGGCAGTGATCAGGAACAAAACAAACCCAATTCCCTAAACATGGGCTAATCCTTATCCTTAAAGATTATCTGGGAAAGGGCTCCGTAACATCTATCTCAAAAGAAGGAAAAATGGCAAGCAGCGAATCTACATCGATTTCAGGAAGTGTGCCTGAGGGCTGACCCCTGGAAATAGACTCGGCTTTCTAGTTCATCGGAAGGGTATTGAAATCCGTCAAAATCGAGCTAAAGCTATACAGGAAGCTCGAGCCCCAACAACAAACAACAAATAAGGAGCTGAAGAGATTGCTAGGGCAGGTCCATTTCCTTCTTCGGGATCATATCCAGAATACCGGAGGTCGGGATCAAGGAACTCCTGCTGGATAACTTCTGCTTCAAACAGAACTTTCAATATTGCATTACTTTCATGTGGAACTTCACTTCAGAGAAGTCTCGTTTGCGTCGACAAGCGAGTTCCCGCATTAACAGCCTTCCCATGATTTGGTAACGGATGAAAATGAACATCGGGTTCTCCTGTCAACTTTGCGAAGTCAAGCTCGTAGACTCTCCTTTGCCTGTAGGCTGATCTCCATATGGATGCGCGAGTGAAGGCCTTTCCTCAACTTCAACTGTTTTGTTTGGGACGCTCCGGCACATTAAATGCGAGAAGTGCGCTATTTCCCAATCCAAATAGTCAAAACTCACGTAATCGTAATAAGAAGAGTTTCTCCCTTTTTCTTCTGTAAAATCCGAAGCAGCTACGCCTATTGAAAGAAGAAATCTTCCCCCGTCCTTTAACCTGGACTCCATTCTTCCTCTAGAAGGATAATGGGATCCAGACTATAATCAAGCTATGATCGTCAAATTTCATATAGAAAGATCAGGTTATTGCTGATCATCTGGTCTATCGCTCCTTTTGAGAGTGACATAAGCCTTTCCCCTGCAGTGAAGTTTCTTCCTTCCCTGACTTACTTGAAAAAAGGCTTTTCTTTTCCTCCGCTCGTAGGAAGCTAGGCACAAGACGCAGACGATCAGACGAAAAATGAGATGATACCTATTCCCTGGTCGAATTCAAGGATTCCAATCAGCTCAAGGATTAGAATCAGTTCAACACTGCAGTCCATGTGAGGCTAGATCTTCAAAGAGGGTCATCTCTAGCTAGCGCTCAAGATCGATTCAATTCCATTCAAAATCTCGAGTATCGAGCAGATCATGTAAACCACCCTTATAATCAGAAGCACACGCCTGAAAAGGGCCTCGAACACTCATTTTAAGCAACTCTTGCCTGAGACAGCTAAACCTGGATTGGGCTCTTTTAACCTCTCCTTTTCAAAGGCCTTCCAGAAACCCGTAATGGATTAGCTGAACTGAGGAACCACAGCCTAGCGTTTAATTGGAATCGTTAACTTCATTGTTGCCTTCGACCAAGGGATAGTTTTGCAATTCTCAGTAAAGGTTACTAAAGCCAAAACCTCATTGGTGGTCTCTGACATCAAAAATACGTGGACATCTAAGAACGTCGATTTCAGATTAGTCAACTTTCATTGAAAGAAAGAACCGAGACAGCAGACAAGAGCCTTCTTGGCAAGCCCGATCACGGTTTGACTTCCTCTTGGATTGCGTCAATGGATCAAGTAAAAAAACGGAGGATTTGCTAAAGTAGGATCGCTCCGATCTCACTCACCTGTGAAAATTCGTTTAAGATAAAAGCACCGGTTTTATCCAACCCCGCTAACTCCAACGACAGGCAAAGGCCTGTCCACAAGAGAACCCCGAAACGAAAACCCTTCTACCTTTACTTTATCGCCTGCCGTTAAATGAAAGTGGATTAGAGTTCCCCTATGAGAATGGGGCTGGTGAAATAGGAGACCTCAAGCTGCCATACTTGACTAGAACCGAAGGAAGATCTCTCACACCTATATTGAAATTCCCCATGGAGGGCGTCAAATGCATCAAACACACCTATCCATGAATCCCTTGCTCCGATCTGAAATGGCCAAGCAACAGAAGAGGCTACGGTAATGCTTCTACACCTTCAGCAAAAAGAGATTGGGGCCATTCTCCCAACTAAGTGATACGCTACCTAAATGTCAACCATTATTTAGGATATCTCTGTGAAAGCAGTAAAAGTAAAAGCTTCCTCCCTAGCAGTGGCCATTAAAGGTACGAAAGCACTTCTCCGAGATTGATACTTTTGAAGTCAAATCAAAGAACTCCCGTTCTGCTCCTGAGTGAGTCTCCCAAAGAGAGTTAATAACTAATATAAGTTGAAAGAACATTTTGACCTAATATTGAAACTTGCTCTTTATTTATTCCTCTCCTTTCAGTCAAGTAAACTACCTTATTCTTAATTCTAATCGGGTAGCGGAAACTATAGCGACGGAGGACACATTCTCAATTCTTTTGTCAGAATGGTACCTCAAAGAATAAAGAATGTTTGATTTTCTTCTTTAATATCCAGCGGGCAATGGGAACTAGATGCCAACGAGCGGCACATCATTGAAATTTGACAACCTCACCCCCTTTCATTGAAGTAGGGGAGTGTAGTCGGATGGAAAGATCGAGTGTGATCGCATGATCGACTGTTAAGGGAGGAACTTCAACAAAGAGGGTTGATCAACAAGTTCAGACTCTTTTCTGTCAATTCGGCTGTATTGTCTCATTTCTATATAAAAATCGAAAATGTATTGAATTCTTCGATATAAGGGCTTCTCTTAAAAGAGGCATAGGAACAATGTCCCGAAACTGAAGATGGGACTGAAAGCTGCCATACGAGATTAGAGAATAGAAAGAAGGGTTTCAAGCAAGAAAGGGTTCAATGAACGCTGCAGTTCACGATGCATAGCTTCCAACTAGCTCGGAAAGGCAAGAACCCTACTTTAGGGGTATAGCTTCAATTTTACCAATCAAGGGTGGGAACTCATTCCTTCTTAGAAGAGTTTTAGCGCACTGGATCTCAACTCCTCCCCCAGTCTCGCACAAAGACAAAGAAGGAAGATAGTTTCAGCATGAAGCTTGCTTGGCATGAAGGTTGAAATAGGAGATTCTAATACGAAAACAAAGGTAGAAAGCGAACCAGGAAACGCGAAACTGCTCAACTCAAGTGAGCTTAACCCAGGCAAGAAGGAAAGAAAGGCACTTTCGGGCACACAACCGCTGAAGTGAAGGTTTCAAGTCTTGAATGCCGGTCTTTGGCTAGAGATGCGCGAAGCAGCCGGTTTGCATTTTAGATCTGGGAATCAACGAGTGAAGAAGCCGGTTGTTCTGAGCGATCCTGAAACAGGGAAGAAAGAGCTCGGTATAGAGTTGGGTGAAGTGAACTTTCAGCATTTCGAAAAGGGAGATCTTCTATAGGGGAAAAGGCTTGCAAAGAATCTCCTGATTCAAGTCTTGGGCGAAGGGTGCCACGGGAAGGCTCTGACTGTGAAACGGGGTCAAAAGCTAGTCCAAGAAGCCGCTGAGACGTGGTCCAACTACTTGAACTAATGCGGGCGGTTTCAAACCTCCACTAAAACTCCCTTGGTCGATTGACTTCGTTCGTCTACCCGCGGACTCTCGGTTGAGCTAGTACATCGCTACGTACCCTCTCGCTACCTACCTTGTTTAACGCCCTATCCCGTAGGTCGAGTGGCTCCGCTCGTTCCCTATCAAAAAAGTTATTACATTCTTCTCCTTATTCGTTTTCAATTACTTCATTCCCTTCGCTTCCTGGTACAGCTTTCCTGCCCTGTTGATGCTGTTAATCCAATAGCTAAGATATCCCCTAAAAAGAAAGAAAAGAATGCTAAAGTCAAGACTAGTGAGATTAGCTTGGTGTACTTCTATCTGAAGATTGATAGAAAATTTCCTTTTTTTTGGAAGACAGGACAAATGCCACAGAAAGAGAAGGAATGGAATCGGATCTCAGTTAATGCCCTCAGTCTGCTTTGCTCCATCTAAGGCTAGGGCTAGGCACTTAATCTCCCCAACATTTCTTCTTCATGTGCACATTTGAAAACAACCTGTTGGCTTCAGAGTTTTCCTTCCTAGCTGCCCGGATCTGATGCACGTCGAAAAGAGGCCCTTTATACTATACGCAAAAGAGCTCTTCGGATTCACTTGCTATTGGCTGGGCTACACTTTCTTGCCTTAGGTCAATCAGGTCTTTCTCTTCCCTTACTAATGCTAATGTGGGATCAGTTACTTCCGAACAGTCTATTGACTCCCGAACAGCTAATTTGTCCATGAATTCCCTTCTGCTTCACCTTGTGGCCTATCCCAGACAGCTATGGAAGCTGCTAGCTACCTTCTTCCCATTCTTTAGTAGCCCGAGATGAGTTCTACACCCTAAGGAGACAGAGAAAGCCCTTCCAGAGATTCATGTAAAACCTGTTCTTGAAAACAGCCTACTCATGCAAAGAGTCCTTTTCCCCATGCCCATGCTATGAAAACTTCACACCAAGTCAAGCCGCTAGCTTTAGTAAGAAATCGAGATTCCTATTCCTGTCCGGCTTGAAACTAGAATTAGATAAGTATAGTACGCAGGGAAGTACCTATCTGAAAGGAAGGTAACGGCTGGCACATAGATGGAATCAAAACGAACATCCCTCTAACCAAAGATGCATCGTCAAGTGCGTATCAGATCATGAGTTACTTCTTGTTGAATGAAAAGATTGCAAAACATACGAATCTCATCCCTGATAAAGAAAATCCTAATCATATCAATGATATTGATGTTCATATCCTCAAAGAGCTGCTTGATTTCATGAAATTATCAGATGATATAGAAGGGAATCTATTTGCTATTGTCAGCAGTCACCTTGATCGTAAGCTCATAAAAGCCATTTTTATGCCTATAATCTATGGAAAATCTCTCATGAGCACTGCCAACGATATCAAGGAAAAACTCTCTCAGTACATCACTCGTAAGGAGAGCTACACTCTTGCAAAGGTCTGCTTTGAGTTCTGGAATAAGGAATATAGAGGCCTGGTATGTTTGATCCGTTTGATCAAGAGTAGTATAGGCTGGTTGGCATCAGCAGGGGGTCGCCCAGTGATCTATCAATCTGATTACTTTACAACAGTTCAAGATTATATGAAAATGGATCCAGTCAATATATGGGTTTATGATCGAATTCATAAGAAGAGGCGTAAAGTCACTCTCAGAGTCTCCTCTAATGAAAGAGATAAACAGAAGAGTGCTATCTCTACCGAAACTAAGACAGTCAAGAAAATGACCCCAGAAACAGACGAAAAAGAACCTCCGTAAATGAATCCATTCACTACTGAGAAAAAGGAAATGAGTCTCACTTGGGCTAGAAGGATAGAAAAGCTTAAGATGTATAATATGCTCAGTTCACGGATACCAAAACTACTGATCCTCTCTTTCCTGCTCTTGCACTGGTGTGGCATTCTGCAGTTTTTGATATCCTGGTGCGGAGCTTGGCCAATCTCTCCCCATCTATGAGCGAGAACCCGCTCTTTCTCTTCGACACGGACCAAGACGGGAAAGAAGCTACCAATCTGAAAGACCCAGTGAGCACCTCAGTCAAACAAGATCGATCGCTTCGCTCCCCAATGCCAAGCCGGTCAAGAGAGAGCCTTAGTTAAATAGGCAGCAACAGGATGTTACAAGACCCGAGCAATCACGAGATCGAGTTGTAGTCCACTTCGACTTTCAGTCTCGTTTGTGGATCCTGCAATTAGAATATGAACTTGGTACTGGAATAATAACCTTCACTCAAGCTGGTTCGTTCACCAGATCTACTTTCTCGACCATTTCAGGGGTAGGCGGCAAGTGCTGCAGTGAGAGATGAGACCCCCTTTCGGGCAGTCTTCGTGCCATATTTTCTATCAGGTTCCCCTCGATTCATCAAGAAAAAAGATGGGCAGATTCTTCTTCCAACTAGTTTTAGGGGCTAAGGTAACTTCCACTTCGTCCATCTTGCCTCCTTCAGACCCTCGCTTCGCTCTTTTGCCACCTTCTCCAAGCAACATCTTTAGATCAGGACTTGCCACGTTTTTCCCCGGTGACTGATCTGATTGGTTGGGCAACGATGCCTTCTTCTTTCTACTGCAACTTCCTTCACTCAAGCTGGTACCATCAACGTGGTCCAGAAATCTCATTTAGTAATAGTTCCAGTCAGACCAGGGAAGCAGCAGCAGGACGTAGTGTGGTAGTTCGGTTCCAGGTCAGTTCCAGTTCGGATCGAGTAACGGTGATTGAAGGGATGGGATCGGAAGCTCCTGATTCCAATAGTTAACTGGGCTGTGGCAGGCGAGTCTGCTTTCCCTTAATTAAGCCAACTCTATCTGTACTCCTTTAAGGGCGCACAAGCCTAAGTCTCAAATCGGACTAGTGTCAATCTTTTAGCGTTATGGTGCCACGGTAAGGATGGATGCTGTGCGGTTGCTTGCCCAAGGGGCTCTCTCGTCTTGGTCCTTTTATTTTATAAAGGCCTGTCCCTTGAAGCAAACATCTTTTCGTTGAATACTTTCATTAGCTGTCCTTAGACCTAAACCCTCATTACGCAATGGAGTATGTTGGATAGGGGGTTAGTCCTTTCATGAAGGAATGGTGGAGAGAAAGCTATTGATTTATTATCTGTCTATGTTGAGTCGAGCCTTCCTACTAGATTTGTAGGTGCCCCACCAGTAAGTAAAGGTAAAGAGAGAACATAAGCAGTAAGGGATGGAGAGGAGGTTGTTGCACTCGAAAGGAAGTATAGTATCACAAGGCCAGGTACGGGATATAAGGCTTAGCCAAACTAAGCAACACTCCATAAATAAGTAGAAGAAGGCCTCTTTCGACTGCTGTTTCTTAATCAGTTTTGGTTGTTTCAGGAAAGGCTGTACCAGAAGTAGCGGGATATCGAAAAGTAAATGCTATACCGGAAACGCGATATCTAAAGTTAATCTCAGTGAATTCTGTACCAAGATGTATGTCGTCCAACCCAACCTCAGACTCTTTCTTCCGGCATAATCCTTTATCGTTCCCAAGGTAGGCGTGCATCCAGAATTTCTTTTATATAGTAGGATTTAGGGCCATGTATCTTACAATCTCTTAGAATATCCTTCAATAATGATATATTTTGCTCGTCCTTTTTTACGGGATCCCATTCCGGGGTCAGCTCTTCCTTCTCGTTCAAGAAGTCTATGAGGCATTCCTCAGGATTGTAGGGGGCCTTTTCCCGTAATGTGGGATACTCTGTTAGCATTTTATTCAAAAGGGTTAATGACTCATGTTTGAGTTCGCGGATCAGGAGATCCCTATTCTCAAACTCGATTAATCGGTTATACTCCCTCTGAGAGGGAGCCTCAGCAAGTTCTAGTTTTATGTCAGACCAATACTGATCCACCGTCTTACCCAGAAGAAAGGGACTATGTTTTAAGCGCAAAACTCGATTACGGAGGGATGCTTCCAAGCTAAAATTCTTTTGAACAAGGTTGTCCCATATGGTATCCTGAGAAATAGTAGAGATCGGAATTGAAATAGGCGCCGGATTTGAAGGTCCGGCATCGGGCGGACCCGGCATCTCGCGCGCAGAAGATGATCTTTCATCTTCTTCGTCTCTCCATTGTTCTTCCATCTCTTTTAGTTCAGGAGATGCCATCCTAAGAATAGGAAATTATTCAGATAAAGATGGTGAACCAGTAGGGTTGGTATGAGATGAAGCTTCCCCCTGCTGGAGTGGTGCCGAAGAGGAAGCTTCAGCCCCGCCCCCTTCAATCTTAGAATCATCCCCGGAGTCACAAAAAGCCATAATCGGTATCCCCAGCTTTATGAGGGTCAACGAAAGAGAAATCAAAACGAGATATATTAAGATATCAATCAAAATAGATTGATAGTTTCTTACCGAGATCGGATTTCCTTTTCGTGCCATATGCGCTTAGACTTTACTTTTTTCCCTTTTTGATTCCCGGTCCAATATTAGTTCTCGAGGATGCATCTCCATCTCCTCGTTCAAAGCAGCGTGGTAGATCAACACGCTTATCTTATATAAGAAAGAAAATAAGCAGGGGAGCCAAGAAGCTCAAAGAGAGTCTGAGAAGCTTAGGCAAAAGCATACGCTTCAGACGTTTCTAGGGCTTTAGTTCCTTTTCTATATCCTTTTCTCTATGGTAGATAGAATATGCATTTTGTTCTTCTTCTTGTGATTCTTTCGGCTGTGAACCTGAGCTAATTCTTTTCTCTATTGTAGCTGAATCTCCAACAAAAAGACCTACTCGCGGCACACAGGCTATATCTTTGAATGAATCATCGACTTGGGACCTATTCTTTCATTTTTCCAGTGAGGGGATCTCGGTCTCACTAACAAAACTTGACGATGAGACTTTCCGGGCCCTCTTTTTATAATAGATCCACGTAGGGAATATGTCCTCCAAACGGCATGTTATTTGTTTGCTTCTGCTCTTCTGGCTGACAGGGTAGCCGATGATTAGCCTTTGTTGGCGGGGCTTGACTTTCCGACTAGTATCAGTGTACGGATACCAATCTCGATGTCTTCCCCTCCCTTTTCGAGGTTTTTTGATTGAGTCTCTCAACTGACTTACAACTTCCCTCCTGCCCCCTCATCCATCCATTGCTTTATTCCGTGGTATTGGCTAGGGCCTAAGCTTGAGGAAGTTCAAGGCACGGTCGTCTTCGCCTGGCTCTAGCAGCTTCCCTACGTCACCGGTTAAACTGGGTCAAGGGGGTTGGGGCTCATTTTCCTTCGTTGATTGAGCTCTTTCGGAAATCGGCCCTTCCCTTCTTCACAGGCTCGGAACTTGTATTCTGAATCTTGAGCTTGGCCGTTGCGTTGGCCTTTGATAATTAGTAGTAGGTAGGTGGCCACCTCACTAATCAAGTCTATGGGGCGTCTTTCTTCTACTTCCACCCCACTTGCCGTCACAGACAAATCAGAAAATGACTTAGGTGATGTGGGCTTCCTGACCCTGATGAATCAAGAAGGGTTCGCTCTTGGCCTACGCCTCGGCTTTCTGAAGATAAATACACTGCCCGATCCGCTGCTTCACCTATAGGTATTGATACAGCGGCTGAACTAATGGAAAGAAAGACAGGGTTTTCCACATCCATCTCGGGCAATAGAGCTCGTACAGCAAGATCTCTTTCTTATTCTTCAAATGGCGAAAGGGATCTCGAAGCGACTAGTCTGATCTGGTACGATGTAGGTTGGGGGTTTTGAGTCATAGAGAGTCTGTATTTTATTGGACTTGCCGAGAAGTGTTAAGAGCAGACTAAGCTAAGGAAGAAAAAGAGGATTAGGATGCTTATCTTCCTTCCTACACCTAACTTGGCTATCGCTTGTCAGCTTCAGTCCCTGTTGAATCGGTTCTATCCGTTTATTTCTGGTTCCACCCTAGGATTCTTCCTTCAGTCCGAAAAGCCAAGCCGCTGATGCTACTGCTGCTAAATCAGCCGATGGAGTGCAACGTTACCGGGTCATTCTGTCGGTTTTAAGAGCCTTCGGCAACCGGCAAAGAAAGACCGTTCTGAGTAGCAGTAACGCTCATAGCAAGCAAGAAAGATGGGGTAAAGGGGCGAAACGGCGGGAAATAAAAGTTCAGTTTATAGAGTCGGAGAGCTAGTAGAGCTCATAGGTTTCTACCTGTGACTAACTTAGTGTGCTTTTGGTAGCAGCAGCCATACCAACAATCTATCTTTCGTAAATAAGCACTCACATTACGGTGCGAGATCTGCCAAGCTAAGCTCAATCACAACCCACCGGCGAGTGAGGGCTAAACGGTATTTATAGATTGAAACTAGAAAACCTTCATTCCTGAACTAGCCTCATGAACAAGCCAGTCTCAACTTTCCTGTTCAACTTTCTAGTGCGTCTATCTAAGGATAGATCTCGGTATCTGTGGAGAGGAAAAGAATGAATCCTACTAATGCGTCAAAATCTAAAAAAATTGATTTGTATTCCCCTTTCTTTACAGGTCTCGTGTTCCCCCTATTGAACGAAATGCAAAAACCACATACCCACAAACTTGTCAATAAACAATTCTATGTTCAATTTGACTACAAACAATTCTATGTTCCACTTGACTCCTACCCATACCGTGTTCAATTGTACAACTACCAATTCAATCTTGAGATTTAGTAAGAATAGCAGACGGTATACTAGTCAGGACTCTTCTTTTCTACGAACAAGTCAGTACTCGCACTATTGGGAGAACATGCGTCAAAGAAGGTCGTTTTCTTTTCCG